ATAGAAGTCGAAGACGCGGAATGGTAGTGAATAGAGAAAAAGATTCTTCTGATTTTCTTGTTCCTGAAAATATTCTATCTATCTCCTAGACGCTGTAGAGAATTGAGAATTTTCATGTCTTTCAATTCTCGTACTCGTAATTGGAAAGTTACGGAAGGAGATCCATCATTTTGCAATGAAAACAACATAAAAAACTCTGGACAATTTCGAAATCAGACCAAGCGTCTTAATACATATGCAAAAAAATTCATTATTGGCCCACCATTGATTACAAGATTTAGCTTTTATGAATCGCTATTGCTTTGATACGAATAATGGCAGTCGTTTCAGTATGTTAAGGATACAGATGTATCCACAATTCATTTAGAGTTACTTAATAGCCTATTTCTTATACTATATCTCTCCCCCGTGAAATTCTCGAGCCGAAAGATGGATGCATATGCTGTGTTTCATTTTGCTAAATGATATCAATTAAATGGTGTATCAATTCTATAAATTGGATATAGCAATAAATAAATCAGCAAAATTCTTTTATTTTAGATAGAAGAAATCTTCTATCTAAAATAAAAGAATGTACCCTTCTATCCAAATCCAATTTGGATCGATAAAATAAATCCAAATTATAGATTCCAGCAGTAGATGAATAATTGCAAATTTTTGTGTGTACGAGATTCGAATAACTTCAAAATAACTGACATAATTTTTTATTTTTCCTGATCAGAAAAATACATGAAAAAGAAAGGAGGTAGAAAAATTTTTTGATTTATGGTTAAAGAAGAAAAACAAGAAAACAGGGGTTCTGTTGAATTTCAAGTATTCAGTTTCACCAATAAGATACGGAGACTTGCTTCACATTTGGAATTACACAAAAAAGATTTTTCATCGGAAAGAGGTCTACGAAGACTTTTGGGAAAACGTCAACGTTTGCTGGCTTATTTGGCAAAGAAAAATAGAGTACGTTATAAGAAATTAATAAGTCAGTTGGATATTCGGGAGAAGTAATTTAATCGTTCGAATTTTTTTCTTATTTTATTAGTAGTCTTATAGTAGTCTTAGATTTTGCATTTTGATGAGCCTCGTTTTGAGGAATTCATGGAATAATGAATTAAGGAAGAAAAAAGAATAAGAACAAGGATACATAACATAATAAAAAGAATAGATAAGACGATATTCGCCCTCCCCCCACATATTTAATTTCTTCTCCTATACAAAAACCAGCAAGACCCACTCCATTGATAATTCCATCAATAACACCTTTATCAAAAAAATGCGTTAGTTCGGCAAATCTTCTTATACCCAGGATAAAGAGCCTAGTATAGAAAAAATCTATATAACCGCGATTATATGACCAGCTGTATACCTTTTTTTTTACTTGATCCAAAAAGAACCTTTTGGGATTCCCTTTTACAAGGGAATTTTTAAAATTCAAATTCTGAAAAAAAGAATAAGCGGATCCATAGCATATATATGCTATGAATAGACCAAAAATAGCTAAACTTACAGAAGAAATTGCATTAGTGAGAAATTCATATGAATTTATGGAAGAATTAGAACTTTCCTCGAAAAAGCTTATTGAAGGGGTTAACCACTTTGATAATATGGTTAACTCCGATGTTCCATTATCCATTACTCCATTATCAAAAGGGATTCCTATGGATCCAATGAACAAAGTAAAAAGCAGTAATATAAGAAGAGGAAATAGCATAGTATTTCCAGTTTCGCGAGGATAGACAAAAGTATTTTTAGCTCCAAAGGAAGTACTAAAGAATCCTATCCTATTTCTTGTATTACCAGAAATTTTGGGTGTATTTTGTGAAAAAAAAGAAACTCCACTCTTCGTTGTTGATAAAACAAAATCTCTATTGACTCCTTTGGGTATGCTTTTTCCCCATAAGGATATTGAATACAACGAACCTTCTTTAGTACTACTGTAATTTTGAAAATGAACACGCAAATGCCCATCAAAAGTAAGTAAATATATTCGAAACATATAAAATGCAGTTAATCCTGCAGTAAAAGAAGCTATTATTCCAAAAAAAGGTGAATACAACCAAGTATTACTAAGGATTTCATCTTTGGACCAGAAGCAAGCAAGAGGTGGAATACCACAAAGAGAAAGTGTACCCAATAAAAAAGTCGTTCTTGTAATAGGAACATATTTTTTTAAACCACCCATAAGAACCATATTCTGACTTTTATCTGGTGAATATCCAACAAGAGGTTCCATTGAATGAATAACGGATCCGGATCCCAAGAACAATAAAGCTTTCGAATAAGCATGAGTGATCAAATGGAATAAAGCTGCTTGATAAGAACCTATACCTAGAGCTAACATCATATAACCCAATTGAGACATTGTAGAATAGGCTAAGCTTCTTTTAATATCTCTCTGAGCAAGAGCTAAAGTCGCTCCTAAGAAAAGTGTTATTGTACCTACTAAGGAAATGAAACTCATTATCCAAGGTAGGGATATGAAAAGAGGAAGAAGTCGAGCTATAAGAAAAATCCCCGCAGCAACCATAGTTGCTGCGTGTATAAGAGCCGAAATGGGAGTGGGTCCTTCCATAGCATCGGGTAACCATACGTGAAGAGGGAATTGTGCAGATTTTGCAACTGCACCAAGAAATAATAAAAAAGCACACAAAGTAGTAAGTAATGAATTAATCCCATTATTAGGAATCCAGTTATTAGCTATTTTGAACAAATCTCGAAACTCTAAACTACCTGTTATCCAAAAAAAACCTAAAATTCCTAATAACAAACCAAAATCCCCTACACGATTAGTTACAAAAGCTTTTTGACAAGCACTCGCTGCAATTGGTCGTGTAAACCAAAAGCCTATCAATAAATAGGAACACATTCCCACAAGTTCCCAAAAAAAATAAATTTGTATCAAATTGGAACTAGTAACCAACCCCAACATGGAAGTAGTAAAAAAACTTATATAAATGAAAAATCTCAAATATCCTTCATCGTGAGACATATAATCGTCACTATAAATAAGAACCAAGATTCCTACAGTAGTAATTAGTATTAACATAATAGAAGTAAGGGGGTCAATCAAGTATCCAAATTCTAAGGAAAAATCATTATTGATGGTCCAAGACCATAGATATTGATAGATAGAACTCCCTTTTATTTGTTGAATAGACAGGTGAACTGAGAATACCAGAGCTATACTTAAGAGTAAAACACTAGGAAAAGCCCATATGCGACGAAGATTTTTTGTTGCTGTCGGAATAAGAAAAAGCCCAAACCCCATTGACATAATAACTGGAAGTGGGAGAAGAGGGATTACCCAGGCATATTGATATGTATGTTCCATAAGAAAAGAAATAGCAATTTTTAGTTGAAATTTATAGTTCTTTTTTCTATAAAATTGTTTCCGATTCACCAAACCTATTCTTATTTCTTTCTGAAGGAATTAAAAAAAAAAAAATTAAGAATAAGAAAAAATACTGGAATTCTGATTTTTTCAAAATTTGTCTCAGTGAAATATTCAAAAATTCAGAATGGGTTTAGTTGCTTAAATTCAAAAAGTTAATCAAAGAATTTCGTTATTTAGTTATTAGATAAAAAAAGATATTTATTAAAATACAAAAAAAGATTGAATCAGTTTACTTTCTATTCCTATTCTTTTTTTTATTTCTTTCTGTTAAAATGAAATAGCTCTCTTATTTCGTAACTGATTGATTGAATTTCAACTATATTTGAATTTTATATTTATCGGAAATTCTTGAATATTCTTTACTTCATATAAAATGGAAATCCTAATGACTAGAATTATCTAAGTTTTAGAATGTCTTGTTTAAGAGACTAATAATTTTTTTATTTTGACTTGAATTCAATTCTTAAATATCTTCTCAACTTAATTAACTATTTGAATTTTACCTTCGTTTTATCTCCCCATATTATATGAGGGCTTATCCCCATACCTTAGATTTATATATGGAGTATATTTGATATATAAATTGATTTAAATAGAAAACCCTTTGTATATAATATATCTTTGTATATATTGTATATTATTAAAACAAAGTCTAAAATATATAAGAAAAATACGCGAAAAACTCTTGTCTTATCCATATTAGACAAAATGAAGTAAAAAATAATTTCAAATTTCATTATCTTTCAGTATCTAAGTATAAATACTAAGAAAAAACAGAAAGAAGGATTGATTTGCAGCAATAGATGTCTTTCACATACAACTAGAAAAAACAAATTCCCCTTTTGAATGGCAGTTCCAAAAAAACGTACTTCGATGTCAAAAAAGCGTATTCGTAAAAATATTTGGAAGAAAAAAACTTATTTTTCCATAGTACAATCTTATTCCTTAGCAAAATCAAGATCATTTTTGAGCGGCAACGAGCATCCAAAACCAAAAGGTTTTTCTGGGTAACAAACAAATAATCAGGTTTTGGAATAATCTGAATTGACCGATCTTAAAGAAATTCCAATTATTTAATATGAATAAATAATTTGGATTCATTAATGAATGTACTTTTATGTGTCGAATTCCTGGGTACAATATTCTTAGAACTAATCCTTCTGTTATTCTGTTATATAGAACAAAAGTTTTGGTATATTGTGTCCTCAGTATTCTTTTTTCCTATCAAAGAACTTTTGATAATAGAATCCTCCTATATTTTTATGAGGATTCCATTATCAAAAGTAGAGTATTCTTGCAATAGGATTTTGAATTTCTACCTATCTTATCCAAAATCCAAAATTCACAAATAAATTGGTTTAGGACTGGTAAATCGTATTAATAAGAGCGTAAAGGCTTTGTTTCAAAATACAAAACTCTTTGTATTTAATGATGAAATTCTAATTTTCCTAAATTCTATGGATTCTCCCAATCTCGACGATTCGTGAGAAAATAACTATTATTCTTTTAAGTTAACTATTACTTCAAGTTAGCCGCCATGGTGAAATTGGTAGACACGCTGCTCTTAGGAAGCAGTGCTCAAGCATCTCGGTTCGAGTCCGAGTGGCGGCATTCTCGAAAAAGAATACAATAGATTAGAAAATGGATTCAATTCGAAATTTCCAATTTTGTAATGGGACCTTCTCCTTATGCTATTTGCAACTTTAGAACATATACTAACTCATATCTCTTTCTCAACTATTTCAATTGTGATTACGATTCATTTGATAACCTTATTAGTTCGTGAACTTAGGGGATTACGTGATTCGTCAGAAAAAGGAATGATAGCTACTTTTTTATCTATAACAGGATTCTTAGTTTCTCGTTGGGTTTCTTCGGGACATTTTCCATTAAGTAATTTATATGAGTCATTGATCTTCCTTTCATGGGCTCTGTATATTCTTCATACTATTCCTAAGATACAGAACTCTAAAAATGATTTAAGCGCAATAACTACGCCAAGTACTATTTTAACGCAAGGCTTTGCCACGTCAGGTCTTTTAACTGAAATGCATCAATCTACAATACTAGTACCTGCTCTCCAATCTCAGTGGTTAATGATGCATGTCAGTATGATGTTACTAAGCTATGCAACTCTTTTGTGCGGATCCTTATTATCCGCCGCTCTTCTAATCATTAGATTTCGAAAGAATTTCGATTTCTTTTCTAAAAAGAAAAAAAAAAAATTACTTAAAACATTTTTATTTAGTGAGATTGAATATTTCTATGCAAAAAGAAGTGCCTTAAAAAACACCTCTTTTCCTTCATTTCCAAATTATTACAAATATCAATTAACTGAGCGTTTGGATTCTTGGAGTTATCGTGTTATTAGTTTAGGGTTTACCCTTTTAACCATAGGTATTCTTTGTGGAGCAGTATGGGCTAATGAGGCGTGGGGATCCTATTGGAATTGGGATCCTAAGGAAACTTGGGCATTTATTACCTGGACCATATTTGCAATTTATTTACATAGTAGAACAAATCCAAATTGGAAGGGTACGAATTCTGCATTTGTAGCTTCGATAGGATTTCTTATAATTTGGATCTGCTATTTTGGTATCAATCTTTTAGGAATAGGTTTACATAGTTATGGTTCATTTACATTACCATCTAAATGATTACATAACATAAAACATTCATAAAATGAAGGTTTTTTCCCATTTTTGTTTGATTGGAGAACCCCTTTGAAAAGACGTTCAAAGGGGTTCCCAAAAATTCGAAATAGATCTAATTAGACTTTTTTACTTTTTTCAGAATTTTTTGGTTTTTCATGAAATATAGAGCGGACTAGTTAAAAAAAGAAAATCCTATTTAGGATAATAATTGGATAAGAGAGCCTCTACCCTGTCAACGGATAGCGAGAGAACAAAATCTGGATAAATACCAATTCCTATTACTGGTAAAAAGATACAGATTAAAAGAAAGAGTTCTCGTGGTCCAGAATCCACAAAATTTGCGTTTGGAACATGAAATAACTTGTATCCATAGAACATCTGGCGTAACATAGATAATAAATAAATAGGAGTTAATATCATTCCAATTGCCATTACAAAAGTAATTAGCATTTTTGGCATTAACATAAATTTTGGACTAGTAATTAGTCCAAAAAATACTACTAATTCTGCAACAAAACCGCTCATTCCTGGTAAGGCAAGAGAAGCCATTGAAAAGCTACTAAACATAGTAAACATTTTTGGCATTGGTATAGATATCCCTCCCAGTTCTTCGAGATAAACAAGACGCATTCTATCACAAGCCGTTCCTGCCAAGAAAAATAGTGTAGCACCGATAAATCCATGGGATAATATTTGTAAAATAGCTCCATTTAGTCCAATGTTGGTTATGGAACCAATTCCTATAATTATGAAACCCATGTGAGATACGGAGGAGTAGGCTATTCTTTTTTTGAAATTTCGTTGACCAAGAGAAGTTGAAGCTGCATAGATTATTTGCACCGCTCCTATTATTACCAACCAGGGGGAAAATAGATAATGAGCATGAGGTAACAATTCCATATTGATCCGAATCAATCCGTATGCTCCCATCTTTAATAGGATTCCCGCTAAAAGCATACATGTACTGTAATGTGCTTCCCCGTGGGTATCTGGTAACCACGTATGTAGAGGTATAATCGGCAATTTGACAGCATAAGCAATAAGGAAGCCAAAATAAAGTAGTATTTCCAGTGTTGCAGGGTATGATTGATTAATCAATCGTTCCAAGTCTAAGCTTGGTTCGTTGGAACCATATAAGCCCATACCCAGAACTCCGATTAAGAAAAAAATGGAACCGCCTGCAGTATACAAAATAAACTTGGTAGCTGAATATAGACGCCTTCTTCCCCCCCACATGGCTAAAAGTAAGTAAACAGGAATTAATTCTAACTCCCACATGATAAAAAAAAGTAAAAGGTCTCGTGAAGAAAATAATCCTATTTGACCGCTATACATTGCTAGCATCAGGAAATAGAATAATCGCGAATTCCGGGTAATTGGCCAAGCCGCTAAAGTAGCTAAAGTAGTGATAAATCCTGTCAATAAAATAGATCCTAATGAAAGTCCATCGATTCCCAATCTCCAGTGGAAATCAAAAACATCTATCCATTTAGAATCCTCCCTTAATTGGATTAAGGGATCCTCTAATTGGAAATGATAACAGAATGCATAAGTCATTAGAAGGAATTCTAATAAACAAATAGATATAGTATACCACCTAACGATTTTGTTTCCTTTATGGGGTAAAAAGAAAATTAATGAACCTGCAAATATCGGAAAAACAACAAGTATTGTTAACCAAGGAAAATAACTCATGATAAAGTAATAAAGACAAGATACGTTTTGACCAGAAAAGCCCATGCTCGATTATTTTGAGCACAGGCTTCTTCGGTAAAGAGGAATCAGACGATTCAAGTGGAGTTTTTTGTAACGTATCAATAAGATAGAGCCATGCTGCGGGTTGTTTCAGGCCCTAAATAAACGCGGACACTTAAAAAATCTGTTGGACAGGCGGATTCGCATCTCTTACAACCCACACAATCTTCGGTTCTCGGCGCAGAAGCAATTTGCTTGGCTTTACATCCATCCCAAGGTATCATTTCTAATACATCTGTTGGACAAGCTCGTACACATTGAGTGCATCCTATACATGTATCATAAATTTTTACAGAATGTGACATTGGATCTAGAAATTTTCCTTTTCAACATAACAATTTTCGATCTGGTAAAATGAAATTAGTACTATATAAGTTCTATGTATTGTAAACACCAGACGAAGCAATGGTTTATCCAAACTTTAATAAATAATGCAATATATTTCTTAATCTGTTTGTGAGAAAGCGTGAAAAGAGCCAAGAGACTTGAATTTAAGGCTTCAACAGTCATAATTATACGAATTCTACATACTAATTCGAATTAGCCAATAAATTGGCTATTATCTTTGCAATATAAATTATTGCAATTTGAATATTGCAATATCAATGAATTGCAAAAATGCAAAATTCAATAAGTAAAAAAGAATACTCTGAAATAACTTACTTCAAAAATGGGTATTCTCAAATAAAAATAAGAAAAGAAGACTCGAATTTTATTAATCTTAATGTTCCATATTATTATATATGTGCCTTTGTTTAGAGAATTCTATGTCTAATTATTCAAAAAATTCGATTGATTGATACGAGTTGATTTCCTGTTACGATGGATGGAAGAAAGAATGGATAGTCCAATAGCTGCTTCAGCCGCCGCAAGGGCTATAACAAAAATTGCGAAAATGTCTCCTTTTAATTGGCGACTATCAAATAGAGCAGAAAATGTTACGAGATTTAGATTAATTGAATTCAGTATAAGTTCAAGACATATTAGAGCTCTAACCATGTTTCGGCTTGTAATCAATCCATAGATACCAATCGAAAATAAATAGACACTCAAAAAAAGTACATGCTCAAACATCATTAACTAACTCCTTATCAATCTCGATTCATTTCAATATGAGGACAAGAATTGAACCGATTCAATTAATTAGAATAGAACAATTACGCAACAAAAGAGAAAAGAAAGTATTTGTTGTGTTGACAGTAGATGGATTTTACTAAATAAAAATTGTTTTATTCTTTAGTTATTTTTTTAGATTTGAAATTCTTAGAATTTATTATTGTCTAGCCATAGTAATTGCACCTATTAAAGAAACTAGAAGAATTAGGGAAATGAGTTCAAACGGAAGATAAAAATCGGTTGCTAAATGAATCCCAATTTGTTGAACGTTATTTATGAGACCCTGTTCTACTATTTGGTTTGATCTTGTAGTCCAAAGAATTCCATACCATGACGTATCTGGGATAGTAGTCATTAGTGAAAAAGGAATAGTTATAGAAACGAGTGAAGTAAACCCATCTCCAATAGTCCAATAATTCTTATCTTTAGACCACTCTGAGCCATTTACAAACATTACAGCAAATATGATCAAGACATTTATGGCTCCCACATAAATAAGAAGTTGTGCGACAGCTACAAAGTAGGAATTCAATAAAAAATAGAATAAGGATATACAAACAAGAACTAATCCCAGCGAAAAGGCAGAATAAATGGGGTTGGTAAGTAATACTACTCCTAGACCCCCTAGTAGAAGAACAAATCCCCCAAATAGCACAAGAATCTCATGTATTGGTCCAGGTAAATCCATTATGCATAAGAAGAAATTAATAGTATAAAATTTTTCATGAACTGACTAAAACTAAAAGATTCAAGGAAAGAAAAAGGGATTAGGATATTTATATATAAATTGTATAGTTAGAAATCACATCACGAAAATCTACTCTCATTTTAAATCATGAATAATTTGTAATAAGCAGTAGTTATTCATTTTTCTTTATAGTTAGTAAAAAACTATTGGATTTTTCTAACAAAAAAATCCTAGTACCTAGTAATCAGTAATCGTTCTTGAATTCCAAGATTTTTCTTCGTCTATTTTACTTTGAGGCGAATTCCTAATTGTTTGAATTGTGTAATCTCCCATTATGGAGACTGGTAACCGACTCAAAGCAATTTGATTGTAATTCAATTCATGACGATCATAAGTAGAAAGTTCATATTCTTCAGTCATTGATAAACAGTTTGTCGGACAATATTCAACACAGTTACCACAAAATATACAAACTCCGAAATCAATACTATAATTAAGCAATTGTTTCTTTTTAATATCCTTTTCAAATCTCCAATCCACAAGGGGTAGATCTATTGGGCATACACGAACACATACTTCACATGCAATACATTTATCAAATTCAAAGTGTATTCGCCCGCGGAAACGCTCTGATGTAATTGATTTTTCATAAGGGTAGTGAATCGTTATAGGTAAACGATTTGTGTGGGATAAGGTAATTATGAAACCTTGACCAATGTATCTTGCGGCACGTATTGTTTGTTGACCATAACTAATGAACCCAGTTATCATAGGGAACATATTCTAAATATCTATGAAAAAGGTATGTTTCTTTCTCTTGTTTGAGAGAACTTTTGTGTTGAAGATATTCTTACTGTTATTGTATTATCTTATTTATAGTGAAACTAGTTGGGAAGAAGTTGTTAATAAGAGATTGCCCAGAGAAATAGGTAAAAGAAATTTCCATCCAAGATTTAATAACTGATCCATTCTCATCCGGGGTAAAGTCCATCTTATTGTGATAGAAATGAAGAGAAATAAAAAAGCTTTAGTTAATGTAATAAGGATACCCATTATCATTTCCAAAATTCCCACAATTTTATTCATTTGGAAAAATCCAAAAAAGGATATATAGGGAATAGAAAAATTCCACCCGCCTAAGTAGAGAACAGTTACAAATAATGAGGAAACTAATAAATTTAGGTAAGAAGCAAGATAAAATAAACCATATTTAATACCGGAATATTCGGTTTGATAACCCGCTACTAATTCTTCCTCTGCTTCTGGTAAATCAAAGGGTAATCTTTCACATTCTGCCAAAGAAGAAATTAGAAAAACTAGAAAACCTATAGGCTGACGCCAAAGATTCCATCCAAAAAAACCATATTTTGACTGTGCTTCAACTATATCAACCGTACTTGAACTGTTAGATAATCATAGTCGATGATAACATCACAGTTCCCACCGCTATTCCAAAACCGTACATGAAACCTTAGCTTCATACGGCTCCTCTATGATCAGAAAAAAGGATTTTTTCTTTTCGATCTTATCCCCCGGGAGTAGATAGAATTAAGTAAGATAAAATTGATTGGAAAATCCTAAATTAGACCAAAGCAATTCCGTCTGCTAAAATAATAAAAAAGCGCTTCCGAATTGATCTTATCCTTTATATAATAAAATGACAGTTTTTTCTTGTTCAGTAATAACTTATTATTGGAATAAAACACTCGTTATAGCAATTAATAAATGAAAAGAATTGGATATTAGTTCATGAGGAATTCAATTCTGTATGAATATAGATAAAAGAAAGAATAAATAAAGATAAAGATCTTTTTTTGTATTGCATTCCATATCTTTTGTCCTATTCTTCTTTCCCGGAGAAGGGGATACTTAAAAAGAAAAAAGAAATAAAGGGTTAATTCGTTCTTGATAGCTATTTCCTTAACAAGTGAATGGGAATATACTCTGGATCGGAATCCGAAGAAAGTACTACTTGATCATTTCCACCAATTTCAAGTCCTTATTATGATTCCTTTTATGAGGAAAAATGTCTAATGATTTAGATTCTCTCATTACTAATCCTTTATGTACTTTAGTGTTCCTAATCCCTCACTAACTTTTTATGGATTCTTTTATATGGTTATAAGTTCTAGTAATAATTAAAAAAAAAATATTCTAGTAATGGAATTCCATATCATGAATCCTTTATTCTTGCCCGCTTCAAGATATGATGACTAATCAAACAATCTCAATCTTGGGGTAAAGAGTTTACACTGCTTATGTTTACTTCAACTTTTTCTTGTACGTAGGAAATGAGATTTTTTATTTTTACTACAAATTAATAAGCTGTTTTGTTTCACTCATATAGCTATCTAGTTTAACTTACCGACCTGAATACAGAATAAGAAAAGGAAGATAAGTATTCAATGGATTTTAGAGGAAAAGCTCCTTTTTTAACGAATCACACGTAGAGATATTGCTAGCACACAAAAAGTTAATGGTATTTCATAACTGATAGATTGAGCAGCTGCTCGTAGACCACCTGAAAAAGAATATTTATTATTTGAGCTATATCCTGCCATAAGAAGACCAATAGGAGCAACACTTGAAATGGCAATCCATAAAAAAACACCAATACTAAGATCAGCTAAAACAAAATGATATCCAAAAGGGATAACTAAAAAACTTAATAAAACGGATATGACTGCTATAGAGGGTCCAATGCTAAATAAAGGAATCTCTCCTCGGGATGGGAGGATATCCTCTTTAAAAATCAGCTTAGTTCCATCTGCTATAGCTTGAAGCAGTCCTAGGGGGCCGGCATATTCAGGACCAATACGTTGTTGTATCGATGCGGATATTTCTCTTTCTAACCACACAATTACAAGTACTTGTATTGTGATTCCCAGTAGGAGGGTCAAAATAGGTAGAATCCATATCAGTCCATAAACTTCTTTTAATAATTCCGATTTCGAAAAAGAATTGATAGTTTCTACCTCTACCCTATCTATTATCATTTCAACGATCAACTTCCCCCATAATGATATCTATACTACCTAATATCGTCATGATATCAGCCAATTTCATTTTTTTAACTAGTTGAGGAAGAATTTGTAAATTAATAAAACCGGGTGGACGAATTTTCCATCTCCAGGGGAAAAGACTGTCATCTCCTACCAGATAAATTCCTAATTCACCTTTTGGAGCTTCTACTCTTACATAAAGCTCTTGCTTTGATAATTCAAAATTTGGGGAAGGTTTTTTACCAAGAAATCTATATTCAAAATCATTCCATTCCGAATTCTTTGCTTTCTTAAAGCGTCGGGCTTCTAAATTCTCATAAGGGCCTCCAGGAATTTTCTCTACAGCCTGTTGAATAATTTTGATGGATTCCTTCATTTCACCAATTCGTACTAAATAGCGAGCTAACGAATCTCCTTCTTTTTGCCATTGGACTTTCCAATCGAATTGATTGTAAGACTCATAAGGATCAATTTTACGAAGATCCCATTGTATTCCAGAAGCTCGTAACATTGGTCCTGATAAGCCCCAATTTACAGCTTCTTCTCCGCTAATAAAACCTACTCCTTCAACTCGTTCTAAAAAAATAGGATTCCGTGTAATAAGTTGTTGATATTCAACAATTCCTCGTAAAAAATAATCACAGAAATCTAAACATTTATCGATCCATCCATAAGGTAGATCGGCAGCTACTCCTCCGATGCGAAAGTAATTATGCATCATTCGCATACCTGTAGCAGCTTCAAATAGATCATATATCAATTCTCTCTCTCTAAAAATGTAGAAAAAAGGAGTCTGTGCGCCGAGATCCGCCATAAAAGGCCCAAGCCATAACAAGTGAGAAGCTATACGGCTCAATTCTAACATAATTACCCGAATATAGCTGGCTCTTTGAGGTATTTGAATATTCTCTAAGAATTCTGGTGCATTTACCGTTATTGCTTCTGTAAACATAGTAGCTAAATAATCCCACCGTGTTACATAAGGCAAGTATTGTATAATAGTTCTGTTTTCTGCGATTTTTTCCATTCCTCTGTGTAAATAGCCTAATATGGGTTCACAATCAACAACATCTTCACCATCAAGAGTAACGATCAGTCGAAGAACACCATGCATTGATGGGTGGTGAGGGCCCATATTGACTATCATTAGATCTTTTCTTGTAAACGGTAGACTCATATTCTTTTTTCTTCCTTAATTCATTATTCCATGAATTCCTCAAAACGAGGCTCATCAAAATGCAAAATCTAAGACTACTATAAGACTACTAATAAAATAAGAAAAAAATTCGAACGATTAAATTACTTCTCCCGAATATCCAACTGACTTATTAATTTCTTATAACGTACTCTATTTTTCTTTGCCAAATAAGCCAGCAAACGTTGACGTTTTCCCAAAAGTCTTCGTAGACCTCTTTCCGATGAAAAATCTTTTTTGTGTAATTCCAAATGTGAAGCAAGTCTCCGTATCTTATTGGTGAAACTGAATACTTGAAATTCAACAGAACCCCTGTTTTCTTGTTTTTCTTCTTTAACCATAAATCAAAAAATTTTTCTACCTCCTTTCTTTTTCATGTATTTTTCTGATCAGGAAAAATAAAAAATTATGTCAGTTATTTTGAAGTTATTCGAATCTCGTACACACAAAAATTTGCAATTATTCATCTACTGCTGGAATCTATAATTTGGATTTATTTTATCGATCCAAATTGGATTTGGATAGAAGGGTACATTCTTTTATTTTAGATAGAAGATTTCTTCTATCTAAAATAAAAGAATTTTGCTGATTTATTTATTGCTATATCCAATTTATAGAATTGATACACCATTTAATTGATATCATTTAGCAAAATGAAACACAGCATATGCATCCATCTTTCGGCTCGAGAATTTCACGGGGGAGAGATATAGTATAAGAAATAGGCTATTAAGTAACTCTAAATGAATTGTGGATACATCTGTATCCTTAACATACTGAAACGACTGCCATTATTCGTATCAAAGCAATAGCGATTCATAAAAGCTAAATCTTGTAATCAATGGTGGGCCAATAATGAATTTTTTTGCATATGTATTAAGACGCTTGGTCTGATTTCGAAATTGTCCAGAGTTTTTTATGTTGTTTTCATTGCAAAATGATGGATCTCCTTCCGTAACTTTCCAATTACGAGTACGAGAATTGAAAGACATGAAAATTCTCAATTCTCTACAGCGTCTAGGAGATAGATAGAATATTTTCAGGAACAAGAAAATCAGAAGAATCTTTTTCTCTATTCACTACCATTCCGCGTCTTCGACTTCTATTAGTTTCTTTTCTTCTTTAATGCAATAGCTATAGTTTGATATAGAATCCATTTCTCAAAGTAATGGAAACCATTCTCTTATAGGAAATGGTTCGAA